AATCTGTGTGACCTTCTAGTAAGGTCTTCCTTCTTCCTACTAGCCACCGTGCCAAACTTGCACAGAGTATTAATAGAAAGGACAGGGAACGCTTAAGAGTAGCTAAGCGTTAAAAAATAAAAAAGAGCCTGGGCTCTCCTCAAATAGGATTTGAACCTACGACCAATCGGTTAACAGCCGACCGCTCTACCACTGAGCTACTGAGGAATAACGAAGGTTTAAATTCCAATTTCATATATGGTCAATACTCGGGTCTTTGACTCGACCTATGACATCAACGATTGGTAAACTGAAAAACTCAATGCAAAGGTTTCTTCGAGACTAGTGGGACAACCCACCTCCTCGCCTTCCTATGTATAATGTATAATACAGGTTATATTATAGGTATAAAAGGTCATGATAGCAATCCCTTTTTATTTCCCCGGACCCGGGCAAGAGGTGGTGGTCAACCACCACCACAGCCCTCCACGCATATTGAGAAATTGATAAAGTGCTGCAGGTCTGTCATTGGGCATAGTATGCTTACTATGCCCAAAGGGGCAACATGGGTTAGTTTATAGAATATGTATATCTTATCCCATCTGCCCGGGGATTTTGGTAGATGCAGTAGTGGAAAGTGACAAAGGGTTAGAATGGATCTCATATCGACGATCGTACCTTTACCGATACCGAATCAATCACTATTTGTCTTTCTTTTTTTTAGCATTAAAAAAAAAGTATAAAAATCATCTTTATCCCTATATATCTAGTTCAATATAGAATAATAATATATTAATATATATATAGATATACATGATAAAAAAACAAATATATAGGAAGATATACGTCCTCCTCCTAGACATCTCATTCCCTCTCCTACAAAAAGACCTAAAATCCCTACTCCATTTGGGATTCCATCAATTGCCCATTGATCAAATGAATTACTTTTTTCAGCTAATCTTCGTAGACCTCTAGTTAAGATTATGTCATAATATATATCTATATAAGCTCGATGATATGACCAATTATATATCATATTAATCGATTGGTCTGAGATAATCCTAATTGTTTTATGATGTACATTTTGTGATAAGATGTTAATAGGTTTAGATAGAACATAGGCCATCAATATACCGGGAAATACTATACCAACTGAGGGGATTGCATCTGTGAAAGATTCAAACAAATTTTTTGGATGGTTCTCATCGAAATGGTTCATTGATGAACTCAACCATTGAAATAATATACAATAATTCATTTGGCCTCGGAAAAAAGGAACTCCTATCAATCCAACAAACAGAGTCAATATGCCCAATATAACTAAAGGCAATAGCATTGTGTTGCCCGATTCTTTCGGATATCCAAAATATCCTTTATGTACGAAAGAATAAGTAGCAACAAAACCTCTATTCTTTTTATTTTTTGAAAATCCTTCGATCTTATTCAAAATTTGGAATGCTTCTTTGGAGAAGGAAGTATTACTATTACTTCCTGTAATTTTATTTGAGAGAGAATTCACTCTCGTTTTAGTTTTACTTAATGTCCTGGATTCCTCCTCTCCCCACATAGAAGTCGAATATAATGTAATATGGTTGTTATATAAATTAACAAAATTTATACGAAAGTCCCCTTCAAAAGTAAGTAAATACATACGAAACATATAAAAGGCAGTTAATCCTGCTGTGAACCAAGTTATCCCTCCTAAAATGGGGGAATATAACTTACTATCACTAAGAATTTGGTCTTTGGACCAAAAACAAGCAAAAGGCGGAATACCAGAAAGAGAAAGTGTCCCTAAAAGAAATGTAATTCCTGTAATTGGCATATATTTCCTCAAACCACCCATAAAAGCCATATTCTGACTTTTACCAGGACAATATCCAACAATGGGTTCCATGGAATGGATAACTGATCCAGATCCTAGGAACAATAATGCCTTGGAATAAGCATGTGTAATCAAATGGAACAGAGCGGTTCGATAGGAACCTATACCTAGAGCTAACATCATATAACCTAATTGAGACATAGTGGAATAAGCCAAGCCTCTTTTAAGATCTTTTTGAGCGAGAGCCATAGTAGCTCCCAATAGAGCTGTTATTCCACCTATCCAAGAGATAAGACTCATTATTAAAGGTAAAGCTCTGAAAAGAGGAAACAATCGAGTTACAAGAAAAATTCCTGCTGCTACCATAGTAGCGGCATGTATAAGAGCTGAAATAGGAGTAGGTCCTTCCATAGCATCAGGTAACCATACATGAAGTGGAAATTGTGCAGATTTGGCTACTGGACCTGAAAATAAGAGAAAAGTACACGAAGTAACAAAGAATGAACTAACCCCATCAACGGCAATCAATTGGTTTAATTTTTCGGACAAATATTTAAATTCGAAACTACCCGTGACCCAATAAAAACCTAAGATTCCTAATAAGAGTCCAAAATCTCCCACACGATTAGTTATAAATGCTTTTTGACAAGCATTAGCCGCACTGGGTCGTGTAAACCAGAAACCTATCAATAAATAGGAACATATTCCCACTAATTCCCAAAATATATATATTTGTAGTAAATTAGGACTAATAACTAGTCCTAGCATAGAAGCATTGAAAAAGTTGAGATAAGCAAAAAACCTAACATACGTTTTATCATGAGACATATAGTTATCACTGTAGATCATAACCATGGTTCCAACTGTTGTAACTAAAACTAACATAATGGAAGTAAGTGGATCAATCAAATAGCCCAACTCTAACGAAAACTTATTGTTGATGATCCAGGACCAGAAATATCGATGGATAGGACCACCGGTAATTTGTTGTAAGAATAGATTGAAAGAAATAAACATAGCTACACTTAGCATAAAAATGCTAATAAGAGCCCATGTACGACGAAGGCTCTTAGTTGCCCCAGGAAAAAATAAGGATCCTAATCCGATTGGTACAGAAACTGAAAGCGGAAAGAAAGGCACGATCCGAGCATATTTATATAGAAATTCCATAGGAAGATCGAATCATTATTTGAAATGTTTTTCTATTGAACATTCTTGGTTTCCAATCCACTAGATCCGGAAGAAAATGACAAAAAAAGAATAGGTCGCATTCTAAGAAGAATGATAGAATATGGGATGGGATCCCATCAATTTAATATTCCATTGACCTTTTCCTTTTTTATGCAAATACCAGATTTAAACCGATCAATACTTAATACTCATCAAATAAGATGAGTAATGAAGGAACTCTAGTACCTAATTTTCAGTCTAGGTACTCAAATATAGATATAAAGATAGCTGTGTACACACACAAATTGTATATGAATGATTTAATATAATTTGAATTTAGTTTAATTAGCCAAAGATACAGTATTTATAATACTTCTTATACTGTAAATGAATAGTAGTAGTTATAATCGAGCTTAACAAGAAAGAATTAAACCAATCGGGGAGACAACCAAAAGTGAACAAATCCGAATTGATCGAAGTAACTATAACTAGTTATTTTCTTTTTTTTTATATCCGTTACTTCGCATAATAATTAGGACCAGATGGTCAAATTAAAAAATTGATTCAGCAATTCGTATTTGATTTGTAATAGATGACACCCATTTTGACAAATGGGTGGGGTGGGAACGGATTAACCAAAAGAAGGTGAGTCATTACTTATTTCAATTGAAAAGAATTGAGGGAGTTAAATCTTAACTCTTTATTAAAAATTAAAGTTTATTTTATTCATAAAAAACTATACAGTATTGATAATTGATAAGTACATACATGTCCTTCACATCGAACTAGATAAATGAATTAAAACTATTATTCATTATGGCAGTTCCAAAGAAGCGTACCTCTAAATCTAAAAAAAAAATTCGCAGCAATGTTTGGAAGGGAAAAGCATATCGGGCCGCAGCAAAAGCTTTTTCTAATTTCTATGGCTCACCCAAATAAAAAAAATATAGATCCTGGAGGATGATGCGTAACACCACCAAATAGACTACACCGATGTTGAAGAACAGATATGGGAACCATTTTTTATCTTCTAGGTAGAAGATACTTGGAAAGGTGGTCGGGGAAAAGGGACACGGTCATAAATTAGTTCCACTACAGCCGTTCTCCTTTCCCATTGGAAAAAGATGCAAAATGCATCATTCTTTTTAATTTAAGAATCCCGGATAAACTCCAGCATTACATGTTGCTGATAATTCTATTTAATTTAATTCTATCTATGCCAAAAAGATACTCAATAAAAAAATAATAACCATATTAACTATGCAATTAATCATCAGTTATTTAATAATAGAATCGCTTGTTTCTTTCGGTCTGATAAATGGGTCATCGGACCGATGCTCTAATGATGATAAATCGTTTGTAGTTTTTAGTTACAAATTTAACTATTTATCCTTTTTTTCTTCCTAATTTTTAATTTCGTTCTTTATCCTTTCCCTTATGGTCAGATAGGAAGGAGTGCTCACTCAATTTTTTAAGATTACTCACAGCTATATTCTTTGTATATCTACTGGGACCATTTTGGGAAACATAGGGACATAATAGCTAAGGATTAGTTCACCTGTTAGATTCTTGCGATCTTCTAAATAAAATTATGGGAATGTCTACCTTCCTATTCACATCGCAATATCTAAGGTCTAATTGATCAGACAGTTGATAAAATAATCATAGGAAAGATATAGGAAAGATATCTAATTAAATTCATCCTAGTTTCTTTGTTTTATCTATGCCAAAATTGATGTTATTTTCCGACCGAATCATTACAATGGGAAAGTAATAATACAAAACCCTTCTCCTTTCTCGTTGTTACATGTTGTTGTTCTGATTCCATTGAAATCATTTTTTTTTTAGTTATTCTATTTGTTCAATGGCAGAACTATTAATATTAAATCCATTCGTTCTTGTATGCTCGTTCGTTTCGGAGCAACAGGATTTGAACCCGCGACCTCCATCACCCCAAGATGGCACGCTACCAAACTGCGTTATGCTCCGTTATAACGACCAACATCACATATTAAATGTGATATCCAAACTGACATTCAGACATTGCTGATACCAATTACTCTTTTATACTACCAATTACTCTTATCTACATATTCCCATTGACAATCTCGGAAAAATAGTATAATCTACTGACTAGACAATATCAAGCCGCCATGGTGAAATTGGTAGACACGCTGCTCTTAGGAAGCAGTGCTAGAGCATCTCGGTTCGAATCCGAGTGGTGGCATTCTTGGAAATAAGATACCATGGATTCAATACAGAATCCTATACTATAATTATAGGATTACCTAATTATAGGTATAATTACTACCACTGTTCGATCTATGTCGATATGATTGATGAAATATTAATCAATTTTATCTTCTTAGCACAAAATCAAATGAAAAAATGGATTTATCATGATATTAATCACTCTAGAACATATATCAGCTCATGTCTCTTTTTCTCTGACTTTTGTTCTAACTCTCATTTATTGGGGAACCTTAGTTTATCAAAGTGAAGAACTAAGTAGTTCGGGAAGAAAGGGCATGATAGTTACGTTTATTTGTATAACGGGAGTATTAGTTACTCGTTCGTTCTATTCGGGACATTTACCGTTAAGTAATTTGTATGAGTCATTCATGTTCCTTTCATGGAGTTCCTGCATTATTCATATAATTATAGTAGTACGGGGCCAGGATACTTGGTGGTTAGGTGCAATCACCGCGCCAAGTGCTATGTTAACTCATGGTTTTGCTACTTTAGGTCTTCCGGATAAAATGCAACAATCTGCAATGTTAGTACCCGCTTTACAATCTCATTGGTTAATGATGCATGTAAGTATGATATTGCTCAGCTATGCAACTCTCTTATGTGGATCCCTAGCATCAATAGCTTTTTTGGTGATTACGTCTCGAATAAATCGAGAGATTCTTCTTAGTGCGGATAATTCCTTTTTACGATTCTTCCCTCCCAATCTAAATTGGTATTTATACGACCAAGAAAAAAAGGATTTTAAATCTACTTTTTGCTTTCCATTTACGAATTATCGTAAATGGAAATTGACTATCCAATTAGATAATTGGAGTTATCGTGCCATTGGTCTAGGATTTTCTCTTTTAACTATAGGTATTCTTTCTGGGGCAGTATGGGCCAATGAAGCATGGGGATCTTATTGGAGCTGGGATCCAAAAGAGACTTGGGCATTAATTACGTGGACCATATTTGCAATTTATCTACATACTAGAATCAACAGGGGTTGGCAAGGTGAGAAACCGGCAATTGTGGCTTCTATAGGATTTTTTGTAGTCTGGAGCTGCTATTTGGGGGTTGATCTATTAGGAATAGGTTTACATAGCTATGGATGGTTGATTTAGCATAGAACAATAAATGAGATGAATTCGCGTCGGATAGATTCGATACAGTCATTCCATGTTATTGAGAAGTGAGATAATAGGTGGCTCGTCCAAGTTATTTCAAAGGGTGAATAGAAAATCGTAGAAAATCACTACTTGAAATAACTCGAACTAGAGAGCAATTCTCTCTATTAATTCTATTAATATTTCATAAAGAGAAGAGGAAAATTAGGCCTATTAGATAGCTCTGGAAGGTAAAAAAAATTTACGATTCATAGGAAGATTGAGAGAAAATAGCTTCTACCTTATAATGGTATAGAAATAGAACTAGATCGGGGTAAAGACCAATACCTATGATTGGTAGAAAGAGACAGATCATAATAAAAATTTCGCGTGATCCTGAATCCTTAAAATAAGGATTCGGGACATTCAAAACCTTATATCCGTAGAATATTCTACGTAACATAGATAATAAATAGATAGGAGTTAATATGATTCCAATTGCTGCTATTACAGTAATAAGGATTCGAAAGGTTGAAGAATATTTATTACTAGTAATTATTCCCAATAATATAATAGATTCTGCTACAAAACCACTCATTCCTGGCAATGCAAAAGAAGCCATTGAAAAGCTACTGAACATAGTAAAGATTTTAGGTATTGGTATAGCGATTCCTCCCATTTCGTCAAGGAAAAGAGTACGTATCCTATCGTAACTTGTTCCTGCCAAGAAAAAAAGTGCAGCACCAATTAATCCATGAGAAATCATTTGCAAAATGGCTCCATTAAGACCTGTATCTGTCATGGAACCAATTCCTATAACTACAAAACCCATATGAGATATTGATGAATAAGCTATCCTCCTTTTCAAATTGCGTTGACCCATAGAAGTTAAAGCTGCATAGATAATTTGCACCGCTCCTATTATTATCAACCATGGTGAAAACAGAGAATGAGCATTAGGTAGCAATTCCATATTGATTCGTATCAGCCCATATCCTCCCATTTTCAATAGAACTCCGGCCAAAAGCATACATGTACTATAATGTGCTTCCCCATGAGTATCTGGTAACCAGGTATGTAAAGGGAAGATTGGTAATTTTATTGCATAAGCGATCAAAAACCCTAAATAGAATACTATTTCGAGTGTTATCGGATAACATTTTTTAGCTAATATGTCGAAATCAAATGTTGGTCCATGAGATCCATAAAGACCCATACTTAAAGCTCCCATTAAGATAAAAATGGAACCACCCGCAGTATACAAAAGAAATTTTGTGGCCGAATATAGACGTCTTTTCCCCCCCCACATGGATAAAAGTAGGTAAACGGGAATTAGTTCCAACTCCCACATGAGAAAGAAAAGTAGAATATCTCGAGAAGCAAATAATCCTAATTGGCCACTGTACATTACCAACATTAAGAAATGCAACAATCGCGGATTTCGAGTAACTGGCCAAGCAGCTAAAGTAGCTAAAGTAGTTACAAATCCTGTCAATGAAATAAGTCCAATGGAAAATCCGTCAATTCCCAGTTTCCAATGAAACTGAATAAGATCTATCCAGTTATAATCCTCTTCCAATTGGATTGATGAATTATCAAAATGATAATAATAACGGAATGTATAGGCCATTAAAAGGAGATCTAATAAGCAAATACCTAAAGTATACCATCGAATCATCTTATTCCCTCTATGGGGAAATATTGGAATTAATAACCCCGCAGATATGGGAAAAATAACAATTATTGTTAACCAAGGTAAATTGTTCATAATGGAAAGAGAAGAGACTTTCGATATCAAAACCCATGCTTGAGCTCTTGGGTCGAGTATGGGTTTTGATCAGTGAAAGAGAAAAAGCAGAATGAAAAATATGTATGGGATGGATCTAACTATTTTTTATTTTGAGTCAGTGGTCAGTAAGCTAGACCCATACTGCGAGTTGTTTCATGCCATAAATAAACACGTACACTTAAAAAATCCGTTGGACAAGCGGATTCACACCTCTTACAACCTGCGCAGTCTTCTGTTCTTGGAGCAGAAGCAATTTGCTTAGCTTTACATCCTTCCCAAGGTATCATTTCTAATACATCTGTCGGACACGCTCGTACACACTGGGTACAACCAATACATGTATCATAAATTTTGACTGAATGTGCCATTGGATCTAAGAATTCCATTAGTTAGTATTAAAAAGTTTTTAATTTGAGAAAATATTCTAATATATGGACAATAACGATATATGATGAATATAAAGCAAATCAATAATTGTATTATCAGTGATATAATGGATAGATCGGATTCTATCTGTTAAGAAACAGATTTGTCTAACTTTCATCTCTCCAGATTTCACCAAATCTGGTCTAATTGTGCTAGACAGATCATTTGGATAATTAGTTAAATATGAATAATGTTCTTGATTGATCGCAATACGCTCTTTATCTATTTAGATAATAAAAAAAAAAAGATAGAGCGAGAGATCTATCTTTTAGAGATACAGACTATCTATTTAGAATAGGACTAGATATACAGATTAATAATATGTAGATATTACCATTTTGACAAATTAAATTGATCGATACGAGTTGATTTTCTGTTACGATATATTGCCAGAATAATAGCTAATCCAATAGCTGCTTCAGCAGCTGCAATAGCTGTAACAAAAATCGAGAAGATGTCCCCCTTTACTTGCCTACTATCAAAAGAATCTGAGAATGTTACTAGATTTAAATTAACCGCATTCAGTATTAGCTCAAGACACATAAGTGCTCTAACCATGTTCCGACTTGTTACTAGTCCATAAATACCGATAGATAATAAATAAGCACCTAAAATAAGTGCATGTTCGAGCATAATAGAGGAACTCCTCATACCTCAACAACTTCTTCAGATACAAACAAAAGTTCTATTAAGTTTATTATTTTCCATTATCTAAGGAATAAAATGATTCCTCTGCAATCTAAAAGATAAAATTTGCAACTTTTCAAACTGTTTCTTCTCGGCGAGCTATAGTAATCGCTCCTATGAGAGCAACTAGAAGAATTATAGAAATGAGTTCGAATGGAAGGAAAAAATCAGTGGATAAATGAGTTCCAATACGTTGAATATTGCTTGTTAGATCTCGTTCAACAATTTGATCTGATTTTTGAGTCAGAGATATTCCGAACCATGATGTGTTCAGGATAATAGTAATTAATGAACAAAAAAGGCTTGTACAAACTATTGAAGCGATGCTATCTCCGACGGTCCAGGGGGAATCAGAATTAGGATATTTCGGGTTATTCATCAACATCACGGCGAATATGATCAAAATATTAACAGCTCCTATGTAGATCAGGATTTGTGCAACAGCTACAAAATCCGCGTTCAATAGAATATAGAATAGGGATATACAAATAAGAACTAGCCCCAATGAAAGAGCGGAGTAAATTATATTAGTAAATAATACTACTCCTAGACCTCCTAATATTAGACTTAGCGTTATAGGAGCCAAAAGAATATCATATATCTGCTCAGGTTGATTCATTATGTGCACGATAAGTTCCAATATTATTATATTCTTCTATCCCATTCACTAAAAAAAGGGGATCTCATTTACCTATTTGCCATACTGGCAAATACTGTGTACTTCAAATATTTCATTCAATATGGGGACTGATTCATAAATCTAATCTATCGGTCAATAATAGTAATCTATCGGTCAATAATAGATTTCGACCAATCTATATGTGACATTCTTAATGGAATATCAACAATATTATTAATTCCTGGTTCATATGGATCAAAAGTAATTTATCAGTCCTTTTTGATCGGAACTCGAATTAATTGCTCGAATGATTGAATCATAATATTTGCCCATAGTTTATTAATACATATTAAGTTATGTTAATATGTTGAACTCGGAATTGTTCGAATTGTTAAATCTTCAATTACCGATATGGGTAAACGTCCTAAAGCAATATGATCATAATTTAATTCATGACGATCATAGGCCGAAAGTTCATATTCTTCGGTCATCGCCAGACAATTTGTGGGACAATATTCGACACAATTCCCACAAAAGATACAAATTCCAAAATCAATGCTATAATTTTCCAATCGTTTTTTACCAATATCCGTTCCGACTTTCCAATCCACAACAGGTAGATTGATCGGGCATACACGCACACATACTTCACAAGCAATACATTTATCAAATTCAAAGTGGATCCGTCCACGGAATCGTTCTGATGGGATCAATTTTTCATAGGGATATTGAATAGTAATAGGTAAACGATTCATGTGATATAACGTAACCATAAAACCTTGACCAATATATCTCGCAGCCTGGATTGCTTGTTCACTATAATTCATAAACCCAGTCACCGTGGAGAACATGTAGCAAATCTCCTTAAATATTAATTTCATAGAGAATTCTTTCTCTTCATAGATTTGATCTATCTATCAAATTTGAATTCATAAATTTGATCTATCTAATAAATTTGGATGTATTACAGAATGCACAACCTCTTCACGAAGAAGAAGATAGAGTTGGTCACAATAGAATAAGTTGGAAAGAAGCTGTGAGTAATAGATTACCCAAAGCAATAGGTAGAAGGAATTTCCAACCAAGATCCAATAATTGGTCCATTCTTATCCTAGGCAAGGTCCACCTTGCCGTGATAGAAATAAATAAGAACAGATAAGCTTTAGTTAATAGAATTAGGATCCCGATCGTGATATTAACGACCTCGCTAATTCCAGAAATTGAATCCCATTCAAAATGTTCCAGAATGGGTATGAATGGAATTGATAAGTTCCATCCGCCCAAGTAAAGAACTGTTACAAAGAATGAAGAAGCTAATAGATTTAGGTAAGAAGCGACGTAGAATAAACCAAATTTGATACCCGAATATTCAGTTTGATAACCCGCTACCAATTCTTCTTCCGCTTCTGGTAGATCAAAGGGCAATCTCTCACATTCTGCTAGAGACGAGATGAAAAAAGCTATAAACCCTATAGGTTGACGCCACAAATTCCATCCTAAAAAACCATATCTGCACTGTGCTTCAACTATATCAATTGTACTTGAACTGTTGGATAATTATAGTCGATAGAACATCAATGTTCTTATCTCTATTCCAAAACCGTACGTGAAACTTTCGCTTCATACGGCTTCTCAATGGCCGTTGAAAAATAAAAAATGCAATAACCAAAAGAAAACAAGCACCAATTTATTATATATTATATTAGATAAATTGGACCAATGAGATTCTGTCTGCTACAATAATATAAGCTTTTGAATCTATCTCAACCTTCACTATTTTTTTTTGTGGGAGAGAGGAAAACTGTGTAAAGGATTACTTCGTTCTGGATAGCCATTCTTTTTAGAGTAGATAGAAACATATTTTAGATCGGGGTTATGGGGAAGTACTACTTGATCATCCCTACCAATGCCAAGTCCTTATTGTCATCCCATTTATATTGAAACATCTCTGGTCTGGAAATAATTTATCTTTTTCTTTCACTAATCTTTTTATATCTTGGTGTTTCTCACCACCTACCTTTGCTTAATTTTCGGTATGTATGATAGTAACTTCATACTTTTTCGCCTCCCCGCTGTTGGGCCCCAACGACTAATATATGAACTGGGCAGTTTTCACTGATTGTGCATGCTTTCACTCTTGTACATGGGGGATGGGGCTCAATCATCTTACTGCAGATTTGCAAACTGTTTGATATCACCCATATGACTATCTAGTTTTTCGATCGGAATGAAGAATCAATATTCATTCCATTCACTTCTTTTTTCCTGTTTTATCCTAAAAAGAGGGGAAAATCAATCTCATATTCCAACGGATCACACGTAGAGATATAGATAACACAGATAAAGCTAAAGGAATTTCATAGCTAATAGATTGAGCAGCAGCTCGGAGACCACCTGAAAAAGAATATTTATTATTTGATCCATATCCTGTTATAAGAAGTCCAAGGGGAGCAATACTTGAAATGGCAATCCAAAAAAAAACACCTATACTAAGATCAAGTAGAACAATGTGGCGGCCAAAGGGAATTACTAAATAACCTAAAAAAATAGGTATGACCACTATCGCTGGTCCAATACTAAATAACCAAATATCTCCCCTAGATGGAAGAATATCTTCTTTCAGAAGTAGTTTGATCCCATCCGTCAAAGCTTGAATAATTCCCAAAGGACCAGCGTATTCAGGTCCAATACGCTGTTGTATTCCTGCAGATATTTTTCTTTCGAGCCATACAATAACTAATAATCCTGTCGTAATTCCCAATAAAAGAGTAATTATGTCAATTAAAATCCATATAAGACTAGAGATTTCTTTTGGAAATCCCAATAAATTGATAGCTTGTTCTTCGATATCCGCTATATTAATCACCATTTTAACGATCAACCTCTCCCATAATGATATCTATACTACCCAAAATCGTCATGATATCGGCCAATTTCATCCTTTTAACCAGTTGAGGAAGAATCTGCAAATTAATAAGACCAGGTGATCTTATTTTCCATCTCCAGGGAAAAATATTATCATCTCCTATTAAAAAAATACCTAATTCTCCTTTGGGAGCTTCTACTCTAACATAATGTTCTTGTTTTGATAACTCAAACGTAGGGGAAGGTTTTTTACTAATAAATCGAGATTCAAAATCGTTCCATTGCGAATCTTTTCCCTTATTTAGACGTCGGACCTCTAAATTCTCATAGGGCCCTCCCGGAATTACTTCTAGGGCCTGTCTAATTATTCTTATAGATTCTTTCATTTCCCCGATTCGAAGCAAATAACGAGCTAACGAATCTCCTTCTTTTTGCCATTGGATTTCCCAATCCAATTCATCATAACATTCATAATGATCCACTTTACGAAGATCCCATTGGATTCCGGAAGCTCGTAGCATGGGTCCTGATAAACTCCAATCTATTGCTTCTTCTCTACCAATAATGCCTACTCCCTCAACTCGTTTCAAAAAGATAGGATTGCGTGTAATAAGCCTTTCATATTCTGTCACTTTTGGGAAGAAGTAATAGCAAAAATCTAAGCATTTATCTATCCAACCGTAGGGTAAATCCACAGCTACTCCTCCAATGCGGAAATAATTATGCATCATTCGCATGCCCGTGGCAGCTTCAAATAAATCATATATCATTTCCCTCTCTCTTAAAATATAAAAGAAAGGAGTCTGCGCACCAATATCAGCCATGAAAGGTCCAAGCCATAACAAATGAGAAGCTACACGGCTCAACTCTAGCATAATAACTCTTATATAGCTAGCCCTTTTAGGTACTTGAATATTTTCCAATCTTTCTGGCGCATTAACCGTTATTGCCTCTGTGAACATAGTAGCTAAATAATCCCATCGTGTTACATAGGGTAGATATTGGACAATTGTTCGGTTCTCAGCAATTTTTTCCATTCCTCTATGTAAATAACCTAATATAGGTTCACAGTCAATAACATCTTCACCATCTAGAGTAACAATAAGTCGAAGAACACCATGCATTGATGGATGATGAGGACCCATACTTACCATCATGGGGTCTTTCTCCGTAGCAACCATAATCATAACTCTTCTCCGTTTATAAATCAATTAAGACAAAAGAACGACTCTCCGGAATTTAATAAACCATAATTGGATCTGAAAACTTCGTTCGAAATTAACGTGGCCCACGAATATCTAATTCACCAATTAAATTATTGTAACGAATTCTATCTATCTTGAACAGATAAATCAGAAGTTGCTTACGTTTACCCACAATTTTCCACAAACCTCTTTGGGACGAATAGTCTCTTTTGTGCAGGTCCAAATGCTCAGTAAGTTTTTTTACTCGACTGGTTAAATAACATACTTGAGATTCAACAGATCCTCTCTGTTCTTTAAGAACCAAAGAGGGATGAACGGACAAATTCTTTATCATAAAAAAATTTGACAAAGTCAAATACGATTTATTTTCTATTTTATTTTAATAGTAAGAAAAAAAATGAGATCCATTTCTTTTTGTTTATGGTCTATATATTATGACTAATTCCGAAGGTTTGTTTCTACGGGAGATTAATTATTTGTCTCTTCCCGTAGAAACAGGATTACTTAAAGACGAGGAAAGAGGAACCTAAAGAGGAAAAGATAAACAGCGTTAACTTCGCACATATGGAATTTTTTATTCCATAATAATCTATAAACTGTAAAAAGCGATCCCAGCGGGAATATTCCAGCTTTTGAGAATTGGTATAGACATCGTAATAATGTCTCATAAGAAGGTTATCCTCTCCCTACTCTACTCCTGATAAAGTGATAGATTTTTTTGGTTGTAGTCCAATAATATTGATTATATCATTTATGGGCCACATTTTTAATCCCGGTCTCGAAATAATTCCGTGGTGTGTTTCCCCACTTTGTAGGGCCTACCCAATAATAATAATAATTATATTTTATGATATCGTTCTCATAACACCACCTCTTTGGAAGAATAAGAGCAATAGTTTTGAGACCTCTTATTAATATTTAATATTAATCAAATTTAAAAAAATCAAATCCATTTTTTTATTTTTTATGTTTATGGAATGCTTTTTTAAAAATATTCCATTTTTTCGAGATATGAGACGTAAACCTCGTTAATAAAGTATCTAACTTTATTATCCAGGAGCTGGGAACTCTAAAGCAATAATTTATAAATCCCCTAAGAGTTTAGTTAGATATTCGACCAAAAGGAAGGGGCGCCGCCCTGAAGGAAGGGGCGCCGCCCTGATAGAGCTCATTTATGTATCCTTTGTATCCTTTACCTCATTAGGTACATTTCGCACCCTTATATTTAAGAAACTTTTGAGGTGAGTTAACAGATCTGGAAGAATCTCTCTTAAAAAACTTTGAGAGGTTTGATACAAACTATTTCGTACATGTTCCCAATGATCTATTTTTGGGTACATACGTACCCTCAACATAACAGATCGACTCCCATCATTTGTATTCCACCAATATCTATTCATGCAAATAAGATCCTCGAATCGATAACGAGGCCAAAGAAAACGTCTTATCTTTTCTCTTGTATCTATGCTAAGATGTTCGTCTTTTTCAATGAGTTCTTCGTCATTCTTTATGTCTTTACTATTTGACAATCCTGCACTTTCACCTAAAGTGCTTTCCAGATTCAAACGATTCAAAATTCGAAATTCTCTACGACGTCTTGGAATAAAAATATATTCGAAAATGAAGGAACTTGAAATTTTTTCATTTTCATCCTCCATAGTTTCTATTTTTCCGCGTCGGACAGATTCATCAAAAAGATTTACATCAATCCCTTTACTTTTTAATTTCAATAAAAAACTTGCAATTTTATATATAAAGAATCGGTCATTAAAGTACCCCGGTATAAGTGGCATAGACCGTCTTCTTGCATCCCACAAAATATTCTTAAATGTATTCTCGTTATCCTTGAAATAATTTCCCATATACATCATAAGCTCTAATAATTCTAAGTCAAGTTCTCCGTTATCCATATATGGCTTAGCTACTTGATATGCAAAGTTATCGTTGCCTAATTTCTTTGGGTCTAAGAAACGTGTCGCATTTCTGGCACTTTTAAACCAAGGATATATAAACAGGTTTCCCAGCTTGTACTTATTTCTCCAATTAAGTACATTTTTCGCCCTTTCTCGATTCGCCAATTTATTCGCTCTTCTTTTCTCTAGTCTTTGTTTTTCTATTTTTTCTCTTTCTTCTTCTCTCTGTCTTTTTCTTTCTTCTTTTTCTTTCGTTCTCTTTTCTATTTTTTCTTCTCTTAGCTTTTTTCTTTCTCCTTTTGTTAGTTTTTTTCTTTTTACTTTTGTTACTTCTTCTTTTTTTTGTTCTTCATTATCCAATCCTTCTTTATTATCCAATCCTTCTTTATTATCCAATCCTTCTTTCTTATCCAATCCTTCTTCATTATCCAATCCAAAATCCAATTGAAAATGAACTTCATCCCATCCCTTTTTGTCACCTTGTGCTTTTTTTTCAGCATCTAGTTTAAAAGTATTTTCTTTTTTGTCTACTCGAAATTTTTCGGGATGTTTTCTTTCTTTTTTGTCTTTGTGATAAAGATTCCTAAAGTCTTGAACTAGAAAGTCTCTATATTTTAGATTCTTTCTATTTTTGTCTCTTTTAACTCGTTCAGCTCGTCGAGTAGCCCGTTTTTTAGCTTGTTCAGCTTTTTTTTTTACTCTTTTATCCTTTCTTTCCTTCATTTTGTCCCTCATTTTTTTCTTTCTCTTATCCTTATCTTCTTTCCTGAATGCCTTTTTCAGTTTTTTTACTTCTTTTCGAGTAGTTGCCGCCTTCAGTTTTTGCATTCTTTCTGCTTTTTTCCGTTCTCTCTCTTTCTTTTTCTGTTCTTTTTCTTGCTTAATTCTCTGTTCTTCCTCCCGTTTTTTTTGTTTTTCTTCTTCGCTCTTTCTTTCCAGTTCCATAAGAAAAGCATCAACATCAAAGTCCTCTGGTATTTTAAACTCTTCAAAGTCATTCATATTAAGAAGACGCGTTCTAAATATGTCTGGAGGAAAAAGGTCACCAAGTTTTCTTGCTTTTTTTGCTTTTTTTCTAATTTCTGGGAAAAGCCAAAATTGAAATTTGTAATAGGGCTTCTTATGAGTTGTCAATTCATCGGAACTCTTTATAGTTTTCTCCTTTATAGCTTTCTCCTTTATAGTTTTCTCCTTCCTAATTTTCTCCTTCCTAATTTTCTCCTTCCTAATTTTCTCCTTCCTAATTTTCTCCTTCCTAATTTTCTCCTTCCTAATTTTCTCCTTCCTAGTTTTCTCCTTCCTAGTTTTAGAAGAATCGGAATCGGAGTAATCGGAATCCTCTAAGTAATCGGAATCATCGGAATCATCGGAATCATCGGAATCATCGGAATTCTCGGAGTAATCGGAATCCTTGGAGTAATCGGAATCCTTTTCGGTTCTTTGAAAATTGGTAATAGCTTGATTGTCCGGTTTTGGTATATAGTGTATAGGGGATCCGTGAGTATCCTCTTTCATATAATCGAGATAACTATATGCTAAAAGATTATATCTGTTACTTTTGATCTTTTTCTGGAGTCGTCCTATAAAAGACGCAAATTTAATGTCTCCCAAAAAAGATGCAAATTGACTCCATCCCAATCGGTTACCAATTACATTTATCCTTTTCTGGGGTCCTATTATGTACCCAGTACACCATTTTAACCATTGTTTCGAACCTTTTACCTTTTTTTTCTGGGGTGCTATTCTGTACCCGGCACACCATTTTAACCATTGTTTCCAATCTTTTACCCTTAAATCTTGAGGCCCTTTAGAATCCAATATTCCTTGCATATCTAGGAATTCTTTGATATCCTTTTTAATTAAAGGATACGATGTTCTGTATTGTAGTAAATCCCTCGCATAAGACCCCTTCATAGCCCGTATTTGTTGCCATATCTTTGCAACTACATATGCTTGGGAAATTTTTTTTTTAAAATCTTGTTTTTTTGGGTTTAAAATTATATTTCTAGTCTTAATGACTATTCTTATAATTCTATTTCCATTCGTAATAAATATTCTGATAATTGCTGCAATATTCATCCTAAATTGCATTAAAAGCATTATAAAATGGAAATTTGAAAGGATGAGATTAAGAACAATTATTTTAAGATCAATAAATGTTCTTTCCATTATTAAAATAAAAACCTTCATAAAATATGGCAATTTCCTCGTAATGAATCGAGCTATTGTTATTCGGAAACCAAAAAACCAAATTTTTATTTTAACCCGTGCCCTTTTAAATTTGTGGCGTATGCCGGGTTGATCCCTATCCATTTTATTTTCCAACTTTTTCACATCGGCTTTTAATTTGTTTAAAATATCTAAGTTTAACAAATATTGTTCATTCATCTTTTTGATCCGAGTTAGCCACTCATTTAGATCTTGATCTTCCAGATGTACATCTGGTTCAATTTCTTCGATTTCAATTAGATTTGGTTCCAATGGATCCTGTACTATCTCTAGAGTAAATTTCATATTAGGCGTAGGCCTAGTCCGAATCAGTACAGGGACTCGGTCATTCATTTGAAGATTTTCTGTACTCCGAGTATCTGGTCGAAGTTCAGATTTTTTACAAAATACTTTTGTTATTTTTGAGCAAATCAGTGATATCGATTGGCCAATAATTTTCATCCATTGGATGATAGGTTTCATCCATTCGATAATAGGTTTTAGCCATTCGATAATGAAATTTGTACGTTGGACAATGTAATCCCGAATCCATTCGTCAATAGGTTTCCAAAAAGAAGGTATTTTCGTTGGCTTTCCGAAAGGTTTTTTAGCTTCTGTTCCATACAGGGTTAAGAAACTAGTATTGTCTTTACTAGGAGTAGATTCGGTGGTAGATTCATCATACCATGGTCTCAATCGAAAAGGGTTATGAATTTTAATTTGAATCCCCTCTCTTAGGTAGTCTCTAAACCAGTGTTTAGGTACGTCTACGTCTGTCAGCTCATAACCGTCGTAATTGCATTTTACATAAAATTCTTTATGTAAGTTATCCCAATCCTGCTCCCATTCGGGTAACTGCAATAATAAAATACGACCAATATTTTTAGCTATTATCAATGAAGGTAAATATACTCGTTTTCTCATAAATGTATGAGTAAATAATATAGCAGCTCTTACATAGTGAAAGATTTCCCAATCGAATGCCTGCTTTTTAGTACGGCGAAAGAATTCTTTCGTACGGCGTCTTCCTCTGTGTTTTTTTTTGAGTAACTTTTCGAATACTTTAAAAATCCTCCGCTCTTTATCTTCCTTTGTCTCTCCAATTTGAATTTTGGCTTTAGGTACAGGTTTGGATTTGTGATGCATTTTCATTTTAGTCATCTCCTTTAGTCTCTCAAAAAGACTCGACCGTGGTTTTGCTGTCCAAATGCTAAACAATGAAAGTTTGCGTCTTTTAAAACGTAGAGCTCCTTTGACTAGGAACCGACGAAAATTTCCCTCATGCGGATAACTAAATACATGTAGATCCTTTGACATCGGATCCTCATCATCTTCATCTTCTTCATCCTCGTTTCCTTCTCCTTCTTCTTCTTCCTCTTCCTCTTCCTCTTCCTCTTCCTCTTCCTCTTTTTTGAATCGTTTTAAGAAGTTGTCTATAATTCCTTTTTTATTTTGATTTTGTTTTTCCTTTTCTAGTCGTTCTTCTTCAATTTTTTCAAAGGGTTTTATAACTAGATAACTTCGAGCTTTTCTTGGACGAACCTCCAGGGAATCTTTGACAGCGATATTATCGTAAAAGCCTGTTAATAGTATGCTAGGGCATGTAGGCACAATAATTTTACTAAAATCTTTAATTCGCGGTTCATTATCATTTAAAAACTCCCTGAATTTCAGGAATTTATTATAAAGGACAAAAAATTCTTTATGAGGAATTTCTTCATCAGGAATATTTATATATCCATCAATAGTATCTTTATAAGGATAAGGAAGATCTTCATAAGAAATCTCTTCAGGAATATCTATAGAGATTATAGAATCTGGAAGTTTTTTCGATCTCATTAGAAAAAATCGCTCACAAAGCAAAGCCTGTTTTGTAGAAAGGATACTAAGAAGCAATTCCCATTTCGTACCCGTCGTTTGAAGGAAAATATTCAACAAATAGTTACTATATATTTTTTTATCACAAGAAGCTATTTCCGCTTCTAAATCTGCTGGGGCCAATAAAACATATTCCAACGAATCTTTTGGATAAATATTGTCAAACATTTTCGACAACTTTTTCAATGTCACTTCATCCAGAAATGTTCGTGTTTCTTCTTCTTCTAATAAGAATACACGGATTTTATCGAGCCACCATTTGAAAATCATTTTTAATTTATCATTTTCATTTTTTGGTCGAACGATTTTTTCCGATCGTTCGAATGAACAAAGTCCAAATTCCTTGGTAAAATGGACTTTCGCTTTTTGATGCTTTTTAAATAAAAATAAATGAAATCCCTTATCGTCCAAGTTCAAAGGAGGTAACATCCACGGTGATTTAAATTGATTCATCACCCCACGGAATGGCCCGCTCAGTAAAGGATCATTTATTTCTGGAAGGCACTCTCCACTGTTGGTTATCGAAAATCTCACTCTTTTATCCATTACATTTTCAACAGGAAATCCATTGCTTAGAGCTTTAACTCGGTCTTCAAGCTCTTTGCCTAAGTAATTCTTTCTTTCTTTTTTGGTAACTATCCATCTATCAAGATGATCCTGATTTGTGATAGAATTTTCACTTCCTAAATTGACTATTTTCTCAAAGAAAGTCATACTGGGTAGAGCTGTAAAAGAAATTCTTTGGCGCCCATCACTGAGACAAACATCGAAAAAATACTCAGCGAGTTGGGTCTTGACAGGACCGCGAAGAAAGAAATCACCAATACCGACATAACGTAATGGCTGATTGAATCGGCGATAATCAAAAAATATTGTGGGCCACGGTTTACACATGATATCTGATAGTATTACATCTTTCTCTTTGTTCTTTTCTTTCAAGGATTCTTTTTTCTTCTTCAAAGCTTCTTTTTTCTTCTTCAAAGCCTTCTTCAAAGCTTCTTTTTTCTTTTTACCGCTTTTTTTGTTAAGATCATCTACCTTTGTATTTTCGTCCTCTTCTTCCTCTTGAGGACCTCGACTCAAGAATTTATCGCCAAACCACTTAGTAATTAGTGGGGTAGGGGTTCTACCATAACACATGAGTACAAAGTAACCCAAGAAAAGCATTTGGAAAGTTACACCAATATGCCGTTTTCTTGCTTCCAATCTAAAGGGTGAATCATGTTCCACACGTGAACAGAATACTTCTGTCACTTTTATGAATAGAAGCTGTCCGCTTAACCATCCGGCGGCGGTACTTAGCAGAAACAAAAGGCTTCTACTATAGTGAAATAACATTAGGTTTATCAGTCTGCTATAAATAGACTTGCTGAAAAAAAGGGCAGGATTTAGCAATTGTAGAATTAGTGCAACAATGAATTCCATTTCTATATTGTTGATCCAAGGAATAAACTCGTTGATTGAGGAGTCCGATAGATCACAAAATAGTACCTTAATAAAAATTAAAAACATAATTGGTGTAACCATTAGAGCCATTGTATGAGGCTTCCATAATGCTGCATAAATAGGAGAAAGGTAAATGGATGAGAAGACTAGAACTTGACCTACAAAAGAACCGCTGAGAATTATTCCTCCCGTAGGAATCATTCTATCTTCCCTGTAAATTCTAAGATCTTTTAGTAGTAAAGATCTTACATAATAGATTTGTGCCGGACTAATCGGCAATGTAGTTAAGAAGCCATAATAGAAACCAAATATGACCATCGGACTAAACGTTAGGACCCATGATGATACCAGACTATAAATAAAATTGATATTTTGAATAATCATAATATAAAACTCCTTATGGTTTGATTTAAGTATATTTTTGAGAAGTGGGATAGAATAACAGGTAATAATGAATTCTGGGATAGAATAACAGGGAATAATGAATTCCCATGACCACACGAAAAATCGAAATGGAGAAAAATCAAAATCATATATAACTCCTTATGGTTTGATTTAAGTATATTTTTGAGAAGTGGGATAGAATAACAGTTTTGAGAAAGGGAATAGAATAACAGGGTTTATAATAATGTGACGACTATATTATTAATGATTATATATAGTCAATATATTGATTGTCAATATTATTCACTAACTATATTAATAACATATATTTATATATTGATTGGCTTACTATATTGTATATTTTACTATATTGTATATTGATTGTCAATATTATTCACTAACTATATTAATAACATATATTTATATATTGATTGGCTTACTATATTGTATATTTTACTATATTGTATATTTTACTATATTGTATATTTTACTATATTGTATATTGATTGGCAATAATATTAACTAACTATATTAGTTACATATATTTATATATATTGATTGGCATATCAATATGATATATTATCATATTAATATATTAATATATTGATTACCATATAAAAATAAAACCTCCTTATGGTTTAAGTTTATCTGTTTATCTTATTATATGCCTATTTCCTTACACTTTATTAATCAAACAATATACATTAAAATTATATATCCCAAAAGTGTCAATGATCTCTATTCTATGTCCATCTGTGGTGTGACATTATGATTATTATCATAAATCATAATTATTATATCCCATAGAAGTATGGGAGATTGCGAAATTATTATAGAAATATCTTCTATCTCCCATAGAAAAGAATAAATATTAGTTATCTTAGTTATCGTTCACATCCACGAATTTAATTGAAAATGACAGAATTGATCCCAATTTTGATCTTTACTCTCTTATATATCGACCCCACAACTTATTTTTAGAAATAATCGAAATCAAATTGGATAGATTAAATTAAATAATTAATTTATAATAATATAATAATGAGAATTACTGGGACATTTTAAACTTGTTTTTTTTTATGACTAAGGTGGTCCGACCCAAGTCTTCTAAATTTTTCTGACGTCGTAGGGGTCGAGTAACCAATTCAAGTACATCTCTTGCATTGGCAAACCCATGAATCTGGGCAAAGGTAAATTCAACTGACCATTTAGTACTAATTCCTCTTGCCTCTAACGGGTTAGCATGAGCCATTCCAGTAATAGCTAAGTCGGGTTGTAATTCGCGTATACGTTGTATTTGATTCGAATTATCCGGTTTTTCCACAATTCGTGGTATTGGTACACACATCTTTATACATGTATCTTGTAAAAGTAATAATTCAGCAGCTTGATATCGTTTATCCATATATGGAATACCAATTTCATGAACGATCATTCCACATCTGATTAAGAATCTTGCTAGAGAGACTTCTAGCAGATTATCTCCCATGAAAAAGACAGATTTCCCACGTACCAAGTCAAGATAATCCTTTAAACTTTCCCATATCCGTTCCTCCCTTTCCTCCAGACCTTGGGTTTCAACACCAAATACAGGACAAATCTTTTCAATCCAAGCACGCGTTCCGTCCGGACCGATAGGAAAAGGAGCTCCAATTAATTCACATTTTTTGCGTCTTATCAAAGTTGTCGCTGTCCGACTTAAAAAGGGGTTAACACCACAAACATAAACTCCATCACCCAATGATGGAAGATCAGTATATCTTTGAGCAGGTAACCAACCTGATACCTTGATGGATTGGCGTTTTAATTCTAGATTGAGTTGAGAAGCCACATTGGACGGCAAAGATCCAAAAAGAACTAAGGACGGACTATTTGCATATTCGCCCAATTCATGTTTTTTTATAGAATGAAAAGCGAAGTAATTTTGTTTTTGTATAGTGAATTTTCGTTCACGAACGAATAATTCTGGTTCTGGACAACGATGTGCCATCGCAGCTAACACAGTATCTTCTCCTTGAGTAAAAGCATAATCCAGTCCATTCGCTCTTGCCACTAGAATTGGGATTCCAATTTCCCACTCTAATTTTGGTGCCATACCTTCCAAATCCATTTTGATTATTTCTGTAGTACAAGTACCTATCCATATGATGACGCTGGGGTCTCTGTCCTTTTTTATTCGAATACAAAGCCTTTTTAATCCCTCATAATCATTCAATTGAGCCGAGATATCTCCTTCTTCCAATTCTGCCATTGCATAGCGGGGTTCTGCAAAAATCATAACCCCAAGTGCATTTTGCAGAAAATAACCACATGTCTTTGTACCCACAACTAAAAAGAAACTGTCCTCAATCTTTTGATATAGCCAAGACACACAGCTAATTGGACAAAAAGTATGATAATTACCTGTCTCACATTCGACAGTAAGAGTTTCATAAACTTTCACTGACATAAATATTAATAACTATGTTGATTAAATTGTCGTAAATCCAAGTAAATTTTCCTTATTATTTTTATGTCTCCCCTCATCAATAGGATTCAGATAAAGGTCAGAGAGTAAACTGAATAATTCCCGATCTGGAATCTCCTTTGGTACAATACCTTCTGGTTGGGACAATATTTGATCCGCTATGTTTAAATAATATTCACACACATAGTTAAGAGATGGTTCGGATCCAACCATTTCAAATAAGGTTTTTCCCTTGACTCTTGAAACTCGAATATCTTCAATAAGAGGTAACACTTCTATTACAGGCATTGGGCAGGCTTCTACATATTTATTGATAAGATCTCTTTTAGAGGTACGATTTCCAACCAAGCCTGCTAATCGGAGTGGATGTGTACGAGCTTTTTCCCTGATAGAGGCAGTAATACGATTAGCTGCAAATAATGCGTCAAATCCATTATCTGCAATAATTATACAGTAATCTGCATAGTTCAATGGAGCAGCAAAACCTCCACAAACCACGTCACCTAATACATCAAATAATATTACATTATATTCGTAAAATGCATTTAATTCTTTTAACAATTTGACAGTCTCTCCTACTACATATCCCCCACATCCAGCTCCTGCTGGTGGCCCTCCAGCTTCCACACAATCTACCCCTCCATAACCCTTATGGATTACATCTTCGGACCAAATTTCCTCGTAATGATAATCCTTGGATTGCAAAGTATCTATAATTGTAGGTATCAAAAATCCTGTCAGAGTAAAAGTACTATCATGTTTGGGATCACATCCAATTTGTAAGACTCTTTCACCACGTCTGGCTAGGGCAATTGAAATATTACAACTAGTCGTTGATTTACCAATTCCGCCTTTTCCATAAACTGCTATTTTCATCTTTTGATCTCCTTTTATTTCTTTTTGATCGCCCGAACTTTTTCATTATTCTTATTCGTTCGATCTAATTTTCAGTTTAACTTTGCCTTATTTATTCACATATTCCATCGTTTCACCTTGTTTTTGAGCTCCCTCCTATCTAGAATAAAATCATATTATAAGATGCGACAAAGATTTTCATCTGGTCAGCGGGCGAACGACGGGGATTGAACCCGCGCGTGGTGGATTCACAATCCACTGCCTTTGGACCACTTGGCTACGTCCGCCCCAAACCAATAGACAGTCTCTGTCTACAGTCATTACTTCCAAGAATGAAAGTTTCTAAGTCCCCAAAAAAAACTAAAAACTAACTAATAATATTAGTTGATCAGTTAAGCTGACAAGTTCTGACCGGACATCAAAGTTTTGCAAGATCGATAACCTTCTTGCAACTCTCGAACAAGTGAGTCGTATTGCTTTATTTATTGAAAGCAATAGGCATGAATCGAATAATAAGAGAATCAGATTGGGTACCTAATATAAGGTAATATATATAGATATATTATATATAAATAGTATAAACTTTATTTGCTTTATCTAGCATCCATGGCTGAATGGTAAAAGCACCCAACTCATAATTGGGAAGTCGCGGGTTCAATTCCTGCTGGATGCATAATAAGCATTTATTATGCTCTGTTTGCAATAAATGTTTAGACGGAAAAAACAGTACCAAGCCTTTCAAAAAGGTTTGGTACTGTTTTTATTTTCCAGGATTTAAATACGCTAACAATCCATCGGATTGATTAA